TATATGAAATGCATCCTGTCCGTTTTTCTCCCTCAACCCCTATGGACTAGACTTTTTTTTTTTGTTTTAGCCTTTTTGATATTTTAATTGATATTTTCATTTTTAATATAATACTTAATTAATATAATACTTAATTAACTAACTTATAATACTTAATTATTAACCAACTTATAATACTTAATTATTAACCAACTTATAATACTTAATTAACTTAATTATTTTAACTTAATTATTATTATTAATATTATTAATTATTTAATATTTATTAATATTTTTAATATAATACTTATAATATAATAAAAAAATAATAATATAATAAAAATAAAAAATGAAACTTTTTGAATGAAAGAGGTCATATATAAACACAAAAAAGAAAAGGGAGCATAATCGAATTTTTTACCATACATCTATTTTTGATTTTACTCATCTTAAAACGATATGGTCTATAGCTATAGACCTGGATGAATAAGTATATATCATGCTCTAGACTATTAACGTAATGAATATGTATCCTGACCTATCTCAATGAATTTCTATGAGTATTTTTCCGATAATTAATCACGTGCCAGGAACCAGATTTGAACTGGTGACACGAGGATTTTCAGTCCTCTGCTCTACCAACTGAGCTATCCCGACCATTTTCCATGCATTGCCTTATCTTACTAGGGGCTTGTGTTTATGTCCATTAAAAGGACAAAAATGTTTTAAAACCCTTACCTAATCCCTGAAAATTTTTTGGTCTTAAATAAAAAGGAGGACCTTTTGATATTTATAAGTGTAAGGATAACCTAACAATATAGATTGTGAATAGTGAAAAATTCAATACTCGAGAGTCTTTGTACATATATCTTCTTGTACGTGTATTGCACAAAAACTTGTGCTAAACTAAACATAAAACGCTCGGATCTTTTTGTGAAAGAGTAGAGTAAATGGAAAACATAGTGAATTTTGAGTCACCGACAGAAAAGAGGAAAAATACTTAAGAGGTAAAATGGTTTTTTGGGGATAGAGGGACTTGAACCCTCACGATTTCTAAAGTCGACGGATTTTCCTCTTACTATAAATTTCATTGTTGTCGGTATTGACATGTAGAATGGGACTCTCTCTTTATTCTCGTCCGATTAATCATTTTTTTTTTTTTCAAATGATTTGATCACTGAATATTCGACTCTTACTTCAATTTAGAATGGATTCGCAATAACTCTTTAATTTTTCATAAAATTTTGAATTTATTATAAATTTATTATAATTATATAAATAATTATTATGGATTTGGGTCGTGATTAATCGTTTGATATGTCGGTATATATACGTGCGTATTAGGTATATAGGGTTACCTTTTCTGTAATTTAGATAGAAAGAAGAATTCCAGCTACCACCGCAATGCAATCAACTCCATTTGTTAGAACAGCTTCCATTGAGTCTCTGCACCTATCCTTTTTTCTCAAAACAAGGATTTGGCTCAGGATTGCCCATTTTTTATTCCAGGGTTTCTCTGAGTTTGGAAGTTACCACTTAGTAGGTTTCCATACCAAGGCTCAATGCAATCAAGTCCGTAGCGTCTACCAATTTCGCCATATCCCCTTTTGATTTGAGATCGGAATCCTATTGGGATCCCTTCTACTTCTTTTTTTTTCTTTACTTTAGAAGAAACGATTAATTAGATACTGATTCCTATAGCGAAAAAACATTTACTGCTATTTTTTACCTATCCTCTTTTGTTTTAATCTCTATCAGATGACCCATATTTATCCAATCAAAATTGGATTCTATCATTGATGTATCCGCAATTCAATATGGATAAGATATATCCCATATATCTATGTCTCTCCCTCCTTCATTTTTCCAGTGGAATTTGGAATACTGGAACGGTCGATATTCATTCTTCTCTTTTTTCGTGCTATTGCCTTGCTTTCCGAATAAAACCAGAGGAATGTCTCATTATGATCTGGATTGTATCTTTATCCTTATCTTTTTTTTTCTTAGAACCGATCTGCTATAGTGCATATAACTAATATTCTAATAATATAATTAATAGAATACGCTGTTCTAATTGGATTTTTTTGTATTTTTCTTTTCTAATCAAATCAAAACTTTATTTTATTAGCCAATTCATAAATTCATATCTTACGTTCAATTTATAATTTTTAATTTAATTTTTAATTATAAAATTATATAATATGATTCAATATATATAATATGATTCAATATAAAATAATAATTAAATTTCAATATTTCAATATAATCAAATCAATATCAATATAATCAATCAACAAAATAAAAATTATATTAAAACAACAAAATACAAATTATATTAAAATATTGAAATTTGAATTCTATATAATTATATATAGTATAGAAATTCTAATTATATAGAAAAATTATAAATAAAATGAAATAAATAAATAAAATGAAATAATAAATTATTAATTTTAAATATATATTTAAATTAAATATTCAATTTAAATTAAATATTTAAATATAATTAAATTAAATTTTAAATATAATAAATTTTAAATATAATTAAATATATAAATATAATTAAATATAAATATATATAATATAAAATAAATATTAAATATATATATAATAAAAATTAATATAAAAAATATAAATATAAAAATGGAATTGAATATTAAATATATAACATATAATATAAATATAATATATAAATATAAACAAAAAAAATGAAATAAAATATAAATATAAAATGAATAAGAATATAATGATATATTAATATAATGAAATAATATTAATGAAATACTATTTCATTTAATCATTTAAATATTAAAAATTTAAATAATAAATTAATTAAATTTAAATTAAATAATAATAATAAATTAAATTTTAGTAGAAAATAGGATGTTATGGCTTTATAAAATATATGGAATATAATGGAATGTATGAAATATAATATATAAGATAATATAAGATACAAATAAGATAATATAAGATACAAAGAATATATAATTATAATACGCATGAGATTGAGATAAGAAAGAAGAAAAAAAAAAATAAAGAAATTGCTAATAGTGAGGATCCTCACTATTTCCGGAATTCCTATGCATTATTTTTCTTTTCTGTTTCTGTTATATGAGCCCGCTTAGCTCAGAGGTTAGAGCATCGCATTTGTAATGCGATGGTCATCGGTTCGACTCCGATAGCTGGCTTTTCCCTATTTATTATTTTCTTTTTCCACGATTGATGATCTCCCCTCGAGATCAGGGAATATTGAAAAGACTCCTCTCTTTTTCTCCAAATGTCGAGTTGCTCATCTGTTATATTATGTTATGCCGCGGTAACTTCCAACTATGAATAAAAAATTGGAGTAATTAGACCTCTACAGAACAAATCATAAAACGTAGCCTTAACCTTCTAATTACTTTACTAATTATATATTCTAATTATATATTCTAATTATATATTCTAATTTTATTTTTATATTTTATATATTCTAATATATACTAATATATAATTATATAATAATAATATATTAATATAATAATTATATATATATATATTTATATATATAATATAAATATATATAATAAATATATATTAAATATATATAAAATATAAATAATATATTAATATATTAATAAATAAATATTAATATATTAATAAATAATATAAATATATATATATATAAATAATAATAATATAAATAATTAAATTAATATAATATTAAATATATATATATAAAATATATATATAAATAATTAAATATAAAATATATATAAATAAAATTAATTAAATTAATATAATAATTAATATAAATAATAAAAATTATAAATAAAAATAGTAAATAAAATAAATAAAACATATACAATATACAATAAAATCTGTATATTGATACAGTCCATTTAATTCTTGTTTTGTTTGTAGTGCTTCTGTAGATTTTTCTTTGCTTTGTTTATGCGTTAGTTCAGTCTTAATTTAGATTTTTTCTGCAAATTTCAATTCAATAATAAAATAAAGGAGTTTTTATGTCTCGTTACCGAGGACCTCGTTTCAAAAAAATACGCCGTCTGGGGGCTTTACCAGGACTGACTAGTAAAAGACCTAGATCCGGAAGTGATCTTAAAAACCAATTGCGCTCTGGTAAAAGATCACAATATCGTATTCGTCTAGAAGAAAAACAGAAATTGCGTTTTCATTATGGTCTGACAGAGCGACAATTACTTAGATATGTGCATATCGCTGGAAAAGCCAAAGGATCGACGGGTCAGGTTTTACTACAACTACTTGAGATGCGTTTGGATAACATCCTTTTTCGATTGGGCATGGCTTCGACCATTCCTGGAGCCAGGCAATTAGTTAACCATAGACATATTTTAGTTAATGGTCGTATAGTGGATATACCAAGTTATCGTTGCAAACCCCGGGATATTATTGCTACAAAGGATAAGCAAAGATCAAAAGCTCTGATTCAAAATAATATTGCTTTATCCTCTCACGAGGAGGTGCCAAAACATTTGACTATTGACTCATTCCATAATAAAGGAATGGTAAATCAAATAATAGATAGTAAATGGATCGGTTTGAAAATAAATGAGCTCTTAGTCGTAGAATATTATTCTCGTCAGACTTGACCTAACAAAAATAACAAGGAAAGGTTCGGATAATTTTGCTCGCTTTTCGCCGATATCAATATAAATATAATATATCTAATATAAATCTAATATAAATCTAATATAAATCTAATATAAATCTAAGCTTAAGCTAAGGGCTTTTTTTTTCCAGATTTTTCCAATTTATGTATCACAACAATCGGCAGTAAAATTCTTATTCCTTTTTCGCACTTTTCGGTATTTTTTTACATACCACAGTAATTAGGAATAGAAAATAAAATATCAAATAAGGGTCTTATATTATAGAACTTATATTATAGATTATATTATAGAATAGATTATATTATAGAATGGAAATAATGGTATAAATTGTTACTTGATACATTGTGTTAAGTAACCTTGGTGAATTAGATGAAGGTACAGAAACGGAAAGAGAGGGATTCGAACCCTCGGTAAACAAAAGCCTACATAGCAGTTCCAATGCTACGCCTTGAACCACTCGGCCATCTCTCCTACATAACATAATATTATTATTGACCATAAACCGAGTGAATAGCGAGTAATTCATATTATTGCAGTACAGGTACAATCAATCTATTCTAATGGAAATGTAAAACTTTTCCTAAAATCTTCAAATAAAATAAAAATATTTAATATTTCTTTTACTTCTATTCTAGGTATAGGTAATAAAAGAATAAAAAACTCTTTTTCTTGTTAGGGGGATATCCATTAATGTTTGTTAAGACGACGATCTTTCCTTTTTTTTTTATTTATATTATACCGGATAAGACCAATAACTTAACTTAGAATAAATCAACTGAAAAGAATCTATATTTTAGACTAGGGTTACATTATATTTTAGACTAGGGTTACATTTAGACTATGGTTCTATAGGAATAAAAAATGCTTTTCCGATTCCAGATTTCTCAACGGCAACTCCTCTAATTACTTACCCCATAGATCTATTTATTACAAATGGATAAATTGTTCCATAGATTTTTCTATTTTGACTGTATAGTGTATACACGTTATACAAACAAAAAATGATGGTGACTTTTTTTTTATAGAATAATTATTCTATTCTTTTTTTCCTCTTTGAATCATGATCAAATCAAAACTTCTCGAGTTCTCAGAATTTGTAGATAGTGTAGGAACATAAAGTCCCTGATTCTTAAACTTAGTTAAATGAAATTAGTAATAGTTCCGTTCATTGGGATACTACAAAATTTGGATGAAATACAATCATATTCAAATATTTTCTATCTCTCCCTGCCAAAAGGACACAATTTGAGTGGAAAGTCTATATTTTTTTTAGAATTAGTCTCTTTTTATGTTATTTTGTACTGTACAATTCCTTTGTTTGTGAGATCATTTTCCCCGAGGGGAAATGAGAAGAATTATAGAACGGGTTGCTAATTATGCCTAGATCTCGGATAAATGGAAATTTTATTGATAAGACCTCTTCAATTGTAGCCAATATCTTATTACGAATAATTCCGACAACTTCAGGAGAAAAAGAGGCATTTACCTATTACAGAGATGGTGCGATTTGATTCTTTTTTTTTTTCTTTTTTTTTAGCTATCGGTCTTACGAGAAAGAGACATGTTTCGGGTTGAGGATAGAAAGAAAAAAATTATATGGAAATAAACCTACGCTTGGTGAAGGTGAAGTTTGGAGATAGAACAATGCCTTCTGTCGTGTATCCTCGATTGATACGGCCTCAGATGCTTCAATCGTCAATTTTAGTATTGAGCGAAAGGTTACACCTATAGGTTAGGTTCTATCTATATTGCAGGTTAATCCTAGTCTACTTTACTAGTACAAATAGGTGGCATAGGGGAATAGGTGGCATAGGGGAAGAAGCACTACACCTAGGAATCAACAACGCGAAAACTTTGTTAAAAATGACTCCCTTTACTTATTTGTATCGGGACTAAGAAGAATGGTTGGGACAACAAACATCCATCTCGTTTGTATTTTGGATACCCGTATAACCGTCGAAAATTGTTGAAGTGACTAATTCCTGGAAATAGGGGCGCTAGGGACAAAGAAATTGTTGGAGTTACCATTTCTATTATATGATTGGTGTTAAGAAAAAAACCTCTTGCAGGAAGGATGGCTAGAGATTTCTTGTAAAAATACCAGCTCCTATCAGTTCATAAAAGGATTTTTTTTTTGATCCCACGGATTATTCCTTTTAATACTATGCACAGAAAGGATTTAATACTATGCACAGAAAGGAGGAGCCGTATGAGATGAAAGAAAATCTCACGTACGGTTCTGGAACGGGGATTCTTTGAATAGAATAACGACCGTAACGGATGTCAGCTCAATCTGAAGGAAATTATGCGGAAGCTTTACAAAATTATTATGAAGCTACGCGATCAGAAATTGATCCCTATGATCGAAGTTATATACTCTATAACATAGGCCTTATACACACAAGTAATGGAGAGCATACGAAGGCTTTGGAATATTATTTTCGAGCACTAGAGCGGAATCCATTCTTACCACAAGCTTTTAATAATATGGCCGTGATCTGTCATTACGTGCGACTATCTCCACTATAGAAAGAGGGAAAAAAGGATTAAATTGGCTAGTACTAGTAAATGAAATATAAATACTAGAAGAAAAATAACTAGGAAAAAATAGGCTTTCTACATATGCATCGTCAAAAGCAACGATTTTTATAAGCTGTAGCAAAGAAAGAGATTTCACGGGAACAAAATACCAAATATGAAGAAATGGGTGTGGCCTATATACTTTTTCTATGGATAAAGGATCGAATTGATAGAAGAAGCACCGTAAAGATCAATTAGCGGGGTTCTCAGTTAATACAAAAAGAACTGCTTATTTATCTTATGATATAAGATAAAAATTAGGAATCAACTTATGTAATAGAGTCGATCCACTAAGATATTGAGCAGC